AGATCCTTTCTTCATACTCATTCAATTGGAAAAATTGAACCAATCAAAAAAATTATGCTTCTCGACTCCATAATCCAAATCTTTTCTTAATATTCTGATTGCCTTTTGGATAGAAATCGTGAGAATGTATATTCTTTCCTCAAGTGTCCTATTGAGGGGGAAAGTATTAAATCTTTTTAAGAAATAAAGTTTTTGATCGGAATATGAAAAAAAAAAACGGAAAGACCCCTTAACTATTTAAGTTTTTAATAGAACGAATCACACTTTTACCACTAAACTATACCCGCTACATATTTATTATTGGATATGAATGGACTATTTGTCCAACAAAGTAATCAGACGTAGTCAAGATAGCATCAGAATCATGAGAATTACAGCATTAACACGTATTTTGTTCTGCTGCGGCGCGGGATTGAAAAAAAGAAAAAGAAAGAATAGGTGAATAGCAAAAAGTTGAGTCAAATTTCAATAATTGAAATAGTGTACTAAAGTTTTAAGTATTCTTTTTTTTAAACCTCCCTTCACTTGAACCGCCAGATTTCTGAATTCGGGTAAATTGGGCCTCAAACTTTCAAGCTTGTCCTTTGCTTTGAACAAGTAAAATATTGAAGATCTTAGAAATATGTGTTTTCTATTTGAGATTCTTTCTCTTATAAGATTTCTAAGATCTATTTCTTTTCTTTCTGAATACTTCCTTCTTACTAGTGAATTAGAATTCTTAAGATGAATAGAATACTGAACTTCAACTTTCATTTATAATGAAATTCGTTTTTCATTAATGAATTTCTTAATATTATACTTAAGAATAAGAAAAGAAAGACGAAAAAGATTAGTACTATATTACATTACTATTAGACTCTAATACTATTATCTTACTAGAACAGAACACTTTTACTAGAAAGACTAAATATTCGAATTTATACTCTAATTTACTAGAATTACTTATAAGATATTAAGAATAGATATAGAATCTCTCACATTTCCTATTGAAATATATTTCAATAGAGAATATATTATATTCATATTAAGATTCATATTAAGATAGAATTCTAGAATATATAGAATATTCTCTCTTCATCTAGATATAGAGAATTTCTTAAATGATTTCTAAGATAATCTATCTATTAGAATCTTATATAATTTCTAATAATTAGAATTAGGAATGGCAATTAAAATTACTCTTCTTGTTTCAAGAACAATTTTTCTTCGTTGGAACAAAAGAAGTACTGGCCCGGCCAGTACTTATACTTAACCGGGCCGGGGAAATGAACCTTTTGTACAAAAGAAAATAAGTAAGGTCTTCTTTCTATTGGAGAAATCTGTTTCGAAGAAAATAAAGATTGTTCTCAATCTTCACTTCACGTGTGAAATCACATGAGAATTTGAATGGGGAGAGATGGCTGAGTGGACTAAAGCGTCGGATTGCTAATCCGTTGTACGAATTCTTTGTACCGAGGGTTCGAATCCCTCTCTCTCCGACCCCCTGATAACTTGAGATTTTATAATCGGAAGAAATTTCGATTCTTTTCTTTTATGATTTATGAATCTTTTATCTTTATCTAGCATCTATTCCATTGATTTCTACATTTATCTATGAGATACCTATGAAAAAAAAAGAGTAAAAACGAATCTCATCTCTTTTTTTATTCTTCACGGCCAGGATTACGTCCCGGATCATTAGATAAGAATCCGAAGATGAAGAGAGAAACAAAGAATATTACTACTGTGTAAACGAATAGTTTAAGAGTAAGCATTACAAATCTCCAAGATAAGAAAGATCTTTTTTTTTTAAGGAAATAGATCACCTATTTTACGACACACACTAATACACTATTTTGATATGACGCTCTAAATATGAAAAAAGAAGGAAGTTTTTTTTTCAATTTCTTTTTACGAATTTCTTTCTAATGTAATAAGATTCGTAACAAAAGAAGAAATAAGTTGATTAGCTGATTAAAGATCATCCCTTATTCAAATTCAATTCAATATAATAATATAATATGCAATAGAAAATATCAGAATTTTGCTTTTTGAATCGAGGGTTCCTAATTTCCAGACTTATCTGAATCTTCTTTCTTATCTTATTGATTTTAAGAATCAAAATCTCATCTTTTTTTTATCGAAGAAATTCTGAATTGAATCGAGATTTCATTTTTATCGAAAACTTACAGCAGCTTGCCAAACAAAGGCTAATAGAAAAAAGAGTAAAGGGATAATCGGCATAACGTCTACGATTGGATTAAAAAGGGCATAAGCCTCGGGCAATTTGGCGAATAAAAAACTACTCGAATAAAGGGTAGAATTAAGACAGATACATATTAAACTAAAGATATTAAACATAACCAATATTCTTTTCTTGTTCTTAAAGATTAAAATGAAATTGAAATGATAAGAAATTATCAGATTGGATTGAGTTGTTTTTCTTAGGTATCTTTTCAAAGAAAAAAGCAGATAAAATAAAGAAATTCTGATTTTTCTTTGACTTCTCCCCAATCAAGAATCCTTCCTTACATTATCCAATCAAATAAGAATACAAGGAATTCTATTTTCATACAATATCTTAATTGAATTCTAAGTAATGATCAATTAATCTTTTTGATTCTATATCTATTGTTTTGAATCCCAGCGACAACATGTCCTATATTTCTTTTGGTTGGTTATTGACGAATAACCAATATTTAGCTTAGTTTTTCTTATACCAAATCAAAATGGGGCGTGGCCAAGCGGTAAGGCAACGGGTTTTGGTCCCGTTACTCGGAGGTTCGAATCCTTTCGTCCCAGATCGTTTGCATCAGAAACGAAGGATTCTTCTCTAATTGAAATTGAAAATGGAATTCAACAATTTTCTGTTTCATGTTGGATACACTGAATTCTAAGATTTATTCTTAGAATCATATCTTTTCTTTTTTTTTTTTTACTTTTTTACTAAAGTATAAAGTCTTTTATTCTTAAATATTCGTGATTCTTTTGGTTAACGATTCTTTTTTTTCTATGATGGAGATGGATGCCAAAAAATCAGAATCCGAGGATTCTGATTTTCTATTTGATCTTACCTTACGCGAGACTCTTCCATAATAATGAAAACAAAGAAACTTTCTTCTCAAACTATCTCTCTGATTGAAATGAAAATCAGATTCAATTGTAGATGGTAAATAAGAAGTAAATAATAATATTATAATCATGAAATCCTATTTAATGAATAAAAAAAAATAAGATATTCATAATTCATATTCATATTAGATATTAGAATATATGAATACATAAATTTAATACATAAATACATAATTCTTACAATAAGAAGATATATTGTATATTTTTCTTAATAAGATTATCTTATTATTCTATTATTGAGATAATTGAATATTTATGAATATCGAAATGAGATATTTAGTTTAGTATAGTTATTAGTTAGTATAGTATTATACTATTTAGTTAAACTATTTAGTTAAAGTGGATAAAAACTTTTATCCATTCATGGGGATTTCTTTTTCATTTGAATGAAATGAAAGTCAAAGGCTTTTTTTGAGGTTTCTAATTCCTTTTTTGAAAAGAAAAATAAGGATCTTTTATGATGGACAATCTCGAAAGATCTGTTGAAAATGGAAAGAAGTTTTCTTAAAACTTATTTGTTTTTTTCATTTTATATTATTCATATGAGAAAATATGGGGTAATCTTAAGTGAAATCTCCGGATAAACACTTATTTTTAAATGTAGATTATTATGTATCGGTTCAACCAATGACTATTCATTATTCCATATTGAATCAATTGCATACGGTTCCAATTTAAAAGAAGATTAAGATTATAGGGATGTTATGGTAAAACTTCGTTTGAAACGATGTGGGAGAAAGCAACGTGCGACTTGAAGGACATGATTGGATGTGGATTCAGACATCCACCATTTTCTATACGAATGAAGATGCTCTTGTCTCGACATAGTTTGTTCTGGTAGGAACCTAATTGAATTTTTCTTGGGTTGCTAAATAAAGATACTAATGGTATAGAAAGGTATAGCATATGATGGAGCTCGAGCAAAAATGATTGATTCATTTATCGGGGGAATAATCTAGGGTTAGTGACAATCAATAAGTTAGACCAACTTTGTAAATAGATCATCAATAGAGAAATATAGATAAATGGAGAGGTTCGAATTTGAACAAGTTTTTGAAATGAAAAAAGAATCAAATTTGTTGAGATTTTGAAACTTTTTCGATCAAGAGTGTATAACAAAGGAATCAATCGTTCGTATTATTCTTCCCTTTTCCATAGAAAAAACAAAAGGTATGTTGCTGCCTTTTTGAAAAGGAGTAAGGATCACCGAAGTAATGTCTAAACCTAATGATTTCACAAAGCGCAAAGCAAAGACAACAAATTCCGGAACAAGGAAACACTATTTTCACTAGTCTCAACAATTGGATCAGAATTCTAAAAAAAAAAAAGAAAAGAGATCCGAAAGGAGACAAAAAAATAGGTTAGAGACAGCTCAAGAAATTCTAAGGATTTCCTTTCAAACTATTTCAAAACTACCTAACTTGAGTTAGGAGTACGAATGAATCTTCTTTTCTTTTTCTGTAAAGAAGGAAAAAAGGCTCAAATTACAGTCTAATTCTTTATGGATCCATTTCTATTCCTATCTATCTATATAGATAGAAACAGAAATTCTAGAGATTAGAATCATTTTTTCTTGAGCCGTATGAGGATAAAACCTCCTATACGTTTCTAGGGGGGCATTTTTTATTTACATCTATCCCAATGAGCCATCTATCGAATCGTTGCAATTGATGTTCGATCCCGAAGAGAAGGAAGAGATATTCGAAAAGTGGGTTTTTATGATCCGATAAAGAATCAAACTTATTCAAATGTTCCTGCTATTTTATATTTCCTTGAAAAAGGTGCTCAACCCACAGGAACTGTTTATGATATTTTAAGGAAGGCAGAATTCTTTAAAGAATTTCGAGTTTCTTTTGATAAAAAAGAAAGTAAAAACAAGAATCGTGAATAAAAAAAGGATAGGGTAACTAACTTTGTGTAATTCTTTATTCAAAGTTTATTCTTTTTTTGTTCTATTCATACTTATTTTCTTCTTCTTTTTCTTCTTCGTATTTTTTTCTTGCTTCTTTTTTCCGAACCCCCCAACAAGGGGGGTTCTTCTTGTATTTGTATTGTACCTTTCTTTTTTTGATTTAAAGAAAGCCGCTATTTTTTCTATCTTTACCTTTTCCTCAATTCCTTATTTCTTTCCGCTCAAAGTTATTATTTATGTTGTGCTAATCCACCACAAATCTCTATAGAATTTCTTGCTATTTGTTTTCTAAATAGTCCATTCATATTGACAATGGCGTCTCAAACAAATATAATTTGATCGTATAGAAATAGATCTTTTTATCCCCATTACCCTAATGGATTTTTCCTTCACTTTAGTAAAATTAGTAGAATGGATTAGTTTGCCGGATTCTTTTTATTTCGATCATATCTACACCTCCTGTTGATCCGGGTTGCTAACTCAACGGTAGAGTACTCGGCTTTTAATTGCGACTATGATATTTTACACATTTGGATGAAGAAATTCGTCTAGACTATTGGTAAAGTTTATAAGACCGCGACTGATCCTGAAAGGTAATGAATGGAAAAAAAAGCATGTCGTAAACAGAATAGAAAAAAGAAGAATCTAATCAATCATAGAAATATAAGATTTCTAGTACTCATAATAGAAATAGAACGAGAATCTTTCTTTTTATAACAATTTTTAAGTTCAGTAAAGTCTTTCGGGTCTAGTGAATAAATGGATAGAGCCTTATGGCTCCAATTCGAGTAAGACAAAAAAGAAACGAGCTTCCTTTCTTAATTTGAATGATTACCCGATCGAATTACTAATTATACGTTAAAAATAGATTAGTACCTGATGTGGGAAAAGGTTCTCTTGTAAATTGTGAGTGGACCATTGATTCTTTTTTTTCTGAATCCTAATTATTCTTTATTGTGGATTGGAGACGGATGTGTAGAAGAAATAGTATAGTGATAAAAAAAGAATCTTTTCCAAAGTCAAAAGAGTGATTGGGTTGCAAAAATAAAAGATTTTTACCCCCTTTTCTTATTGTTATTTTCTTTCTTTTATTGTTATTCTAGTTCGATTAACAACGAAAAGAAAACCAAATTGGATAGAAAGGGAAAGGAAAAAGATCTGTAGATTGGGCTCTCTGTCTCCGGGGTATATATTCTTTATTTGGTCTGACTTTTATCTAATCTTTTACTTATTAAATTCTCATTCTTTTTTTTACATCAAAGTAAAGTCTAAAAGTATATATATATATAAGTATAGACAGTGCATAGTATATATATATATCTATTTCTAAGAATTCTAAGAATAATAGATTTAGAATAAGAGAATAATTTATTCTTCTAGTTTCTTCTATTTTCTGATTTTCTTATAGTTAGAAGTTAGACTCTTTTCTTATAAATACTCTTTTAGTATAAGATTTAGTATAAGATAAACAATATACTACATACAGCATACGCATACGCCGTTCTGACCATATTGCACTATGTATCATTTCATAACACAAGAAGTGCCTCTCTTTTTTGGTTACATTAGAAATGTCTTTCAATAGCAGAATTACAAATTACAAGGATATTTAGATTGAAAAAAGATAGATTTCGGCAACAAAACTTCCTATATCCGCTACTCCTTCAGGAGTATATTTACTCACTTGCTCATTATCATAGTTTAAAGAGTTTGATTTTTTACGAACCTGTGGAATTTCTAGGTTATGACAATAAATCTAGTTTAGTACTTGTGAAACGTTTAATTATTCGAATGTATCAACAGAAATCTTTGATTTCTTCGGTGAATTATTCTAACCAAAATGGATTTTGGGGGCACAAGAATTCTTTTTCTTCTCATTTTTCTTCTCAAATGGTATCAGAAGGTTTTGGAGTCATTCTGGAAATTCCATTCTCGTCGCAATTAGTATCTTCCCTTGAAGAAAAAAGAATACCAAAATATCAGAATTTACGATCTATTCATTCAATATTTCCCTTTTTAGAGGATAAATTATCGCATTTAAATTATGTGTCAGATCTACTAATACCCCATCCCATCCATCTGGAAATCTTGGTTCAAATCCTTCAATGTTGGATCAAAGATGTTCCTTCTTTGCATTTATTGCGATTCTTTTTCCACGAATATCATAATTTGAATAGTCTCTTTACTTCAAAAAAATCCATTTACGTATTCTCAAAAAGAAAGAAAAGATTCTTTTGGTTCCTACATAATTCTTATGTATATGAATGCGAATATCTATTCCTGTTTCTTCGTAAACAGTCTTCTTATTTACGATCAATATCTTCTGGAGTCTTTCTTGAGCGAACACATTTCTATGGAAAAATAGAATATCTTATAGTCGTGTGTTGTAATTCTTTTCAGAGGATCCTATGGTTCCTCAAGGATACTTTCATACATTATGTTCGATATAAAGGAAAAGCAATTCTGGCTTCAAAAGG